TTATATCGAGAGTTTTCAAATACAAAGGATTTACTTGTTACTAATGGAGTCTACCCCTCTACTCTTCATTAGATCCTGTATTAACTCCGATAGTATCATAAATCGAGTCGATGCAGAGGAAATGAATGCATTTACATACTATTAATTTTTTCGTTTTTTTTAGTAAAAAATAGCTAAAAACATAATCCTGATTATGTTCCATCCCTTAATCTACTGGATTTTACGGAGCCCACTCATCCACGACATCGTCGGGTATGATCATAGAAAAGATTCTCTTCAAGTGAACCAGCCTATCCCCTGTATGGGACTTACACAGTGGTTGGAACAAAGACACATTTGGTTGTGAATTCCAATGCGGCAGATAAAGTCATATTTCTGCACGGCCTGATCAATAGTTCAAGTCACACACTCCCATAATCCATTTTCTCTTCATAGAATTCCCTTCAACTTTTTCTGTCAAAAAAATAATACAATATTGTAGAGTTGAAGGGAAATATCCAAATACATGTCTTATTTTTTTAATAATCCATATTTATAGCAATAAAATACTATCGTTCCTTGACCAAGTAATAAGATAAATGAGTAATTACAAATATAATGAGTAATTACAAATATCTAGAATCTATATTATTCTATTTATAAGGGACCAGAAATACCTTGCTTACGTATCATTAGGAAATGCATTAACATAAATACAGCTGTAAGAAGAGGTAATACAAAAGTGTGTAAACTATAAAAACGAGTCAAAGTGGATTGTCCAACACTAGCACTTCCGCGTAATAATTCTACAAGAGGGGATCCTATTACCGGAATAGCGTCGGGTACACCTGTTACAATTTTGACTGCCCAATAACCAATTTGATCCCAAGGTAAAGAATAACCTGTTACACCAAAAGATGCGGTTAATACACCCAGAACCACACCGGTAACCCAAGTTAATTCGCGAGGTTTTTTAAAACCACCGGTGAGGTATACACGAAATACGTGCAGGATCATCATTAGGACCATCATACTTGCCGACCAGCGATGAACTGATCGGATTAACCAACCAAAGTTAGCTTCAGTCATTATATATTGAACAGAAGCAAAAGCCTCAGTAACAGTTGGACGGTAATAAAAAGTCATAGCAAATCCCGTAGCGACTTGTACTAAAAAACAAGTAAGGGTAATTCCTCCTAGACAATAAAATATGTTGACATGCGGAGGAACATATTTACTAGTTATATCATCTGCAATCGCCTGAATCTCAAGACGTTCTTCGAACCAATCATAAACTTTATTGAGATAGGTAAACCAAGGTTACTCCCCCTCTAAGAACTGTATATGAGAATTTCATCTCCTACAGCTCAAACAAAAAAAAAAAAAGATCCAAATACTGATTGAAACGCATATGGAATATAAAGTTTTAAACTTCTTTCTCATTCATTTCTCATTCAATATTATTTAAGGATATGAAAGAGTCAAAACGCGAAAGCTCTTCTTTGTGGTTAAATGCCAAAAAATCAAGTCAGCTCATACGTCTTTATGTTGTGTTGATCGTTACAGGCCTCTTGAATCTTCTAGATTACCTATCTTTATTGTCTTTTTTATTTGGTATTTGTATGTAATGGGAATGCAGAATTCTTCTTGTTTTCTTTATTATTGATAGGAATTCTCTTGTTAAGACCCTACTTAACTAATCAATTGAAACCTCAGATTCATACGAGAACCACGATAATTCAATGAAACCTTCAAAGTCCAAAGTTCACTGAGTGAGAACCATTGGATCATCACTTATTCAATAAAAAAAAAAGCTAGAATTATTAACAACATAAAATACAAAGAAGCGTCTGCCCTTTGATCCAAATAAGAGTTTAAAAGCAGAAAAAGATTTTGATTTATTAAAAGATAGAACCGAAAGAAGTCCGGCTACGAGGTCTGAGTATTAAGTATGAATCATAGTTCGAATACTTTGTGATCTATTTGATCTATTTCGTGCTCCAGATACTTGAATGAATATCTGACGAAGTAAAAACATCTTGATAAAGATGACAGACCCTATTCTCTGTATTATCCATCGGGTCAATTCTAACAAGTCACACACTCATATTCCGGAAATATACAATGCAGAAAAAATTTCGCGGTCGAACTACCAAAGGAGAATAGGCTAAAATTTTTAGACCTACATACTTTACTTTTTTGTATCGAACGAAAAGCGAGGACTTGAAGATTCTTCTCAGTCTAATTCACTGAAATTCCATCCAGTAGAACAGAAGAATTATAAATCTCCAAAATAATAGCTAGGAATACCGCAAATAGAGCCATTGCAATACCCATCAAAGGGGTTGTTCCCCATCCAGGAGCTACTTTACCATATTCGGAATTCAATGGTTTCAATAACTTCCCTACAGTAGTGCTTCTTGGACCAGATCTAGAACTATCCTCAACAGTTTGTGTAGCCATAAATCTTATTTTGTATTCATTACGATCTGTTGACTTTGTATACCATTCCATTGTAAATAAACGATCTTAGCATAGATCCGTTGTGGTCTTTCAATTCTATAATAATGGAAACAGCAACCCTAGTCGCCATCTTTATATCTGGGTTACTTGTAAGTTTTACTGGGTATGCTCTATATACTGCCTTTGGGCAACCCTCTCAACAACTAAGAGATCCGTTCGAGGAACACGGGGACTAGTTGACGTAATCAGCCTCCAAATATTTGGAGGCTTATTACATCAATAATGAAAAATTATTTCATTTTTTAGTTGAAATTTTAGGTGGTTCCCGAAAAAAAATAGCGAAAAAAATTATCCCTAAAGTCGATACTAAGAGAAATGTATAAACCAATGCTTCCATAAATTTGATCGTGGTTTACAATTATAGCTTTCATACCTGTTTTGTTTATGTTTACTTAGGCGCATCCCTCCGGATAAAGAAAGAAAAAGAGTCAAAGAAACGGCAGCGATTTAAATCAAGACTCCTACCTACAGTCCCCTACGTATTAAATAAAATCGCAAACAGAAACTAGAAGAAAAAAAAGCAATGTTGTATCAGACTGCTTGTCTTTTTGTAGTTGGATCCCCAAGTTTTTGGAATGCCCCAAATTCCACTTGAGCATCCAAATCTGGATCAATACCAGCAAAAACATCTCTGAAGAGGGTTCTAGCACCATGCCAAATGTGTCCAAAGAAGAAAAGTAGAGCAAACGAAGCATGCCCAAAAGTAAACCAACCTCTTGGACTACTACGAAAAACACCGTCGGATTTCAAAGTAGCACGATCTAATTCAAAAATCTCACCCAATTGAGCCCGTCTAGCATATTTTTTCACAGTTGCGGGATCACTATAACTCACTCCATTAAGTTCACCGCCATAAAACTCAACAGTTACACCTACTTGTTCAACACTATATTTAGATTCTGCCCTTCTAAACGGGACGTCGGCTCTAACAATTCCGTCTCCGTCTACCAAAACAACCGGAAATGTTTCAAAAAAAGTAGGCATACGGCGTACAAACAGTTCGCGCCCTTCTTTATTTCTAAAGACGGGGTGTCCTAACCATCCAACAGCTATTCCATCCCCATTGTCCATTGAACCCGCTCGGAATAACCCCCCTTTTGCTGGATTATTACCAATATAATCATAAAAAGCTAATTTTTCAGGAATTTTAGACCAAGCTTCTGATACACTTTGATTTTCAGCTAGTCCAGCACTAACTCTTCGATATATTTCTTGTTGAAAGTATCCCTGATCCCATTGATAACGAGTAGGACCAAATAATTCGATGGGAGTAGTTGCAGAACCATACCACATAGTTCCAGCAACAACAAAAGCTGCAAAAAAGACAGCAGCAATACTACTGGAAAGGACGGTTTCAATATTTCCCATACGCAATCCTTTGTATAGACGTTGAGGCGGACGAACACTAAGATGGAATAAGCCCGCTAATATACCCAACGTCCCTGCTGCAATATGATGAGAAGCTATTCCTCCCGGAACAAAAGGGTCAAAACCCTCCACGCCCCACGCCGGATTTACGGGTTGGACCTTTCCAGTTAGTCCATAAGGGTCGGATACCCATATTCCAGGACCATATAATCCTGTTACATGAAATGCGCCAAAACCAAAGCAAGCCACTCCGGAAAGAAATAAATGAATTCCAAAAATCTTGGGCAAATCCAAAGACGGTTTGCCTGTACGTTCATCACAAAAAATTTCTAGATCCCAATATACCCAATGCCAAATAGCTGCCAAGAAGCACAAGCCAGAAAACACGATATGTGCTGCGGCTACCCCTTCGTAACTCCAAAGACCCGGATTCGTTATAGTCCCTCCTGTAATATTCCAACCGCCCCATGAATTGGTTATTCCTAAACGAGTCATGAAGGGTATAACGAACATACCTTGTCTCCACATTGGATCAAGAACAGGATCAGAGGGATCAAAAACGGCTAATTCATATAGAGCCATCGAACCGGCCCAACCAGCAACCAGAGCCGTATGCATTATATGAACAGAAAGCAAACGGCCGGGATCATTCAATACAACAGTATGAACACGATACCAAGGCAAACCCATGGAAATACCCCTTTATCAATGAAAAATAGACACTATGTAACTTTATTGCATTGGAAAAAACTATGTTACAGACCCCCCCTTTTTTTAGGTAATTATTTCGGAGAAAGGATTAATATTTGTTCTATTCTGTTAGTAATAATGGAACAATTCGATTCATAGGAAAAAAGGGAAGCGGATCTATTCTATATCCGATAAGTACCAATACGCAATGGGGGTGAATCCTATTTTATATGAACCAAGATAGCTACTCTTGTTCATCATTCCAAAGTCTGCTCGTAAAAATTTTCCTTTATTTTGATTCATTATCTCTTACTTTACTTTGATTTTATATTTGATTTTAGTTTATTCAACTTATGTATTAAATATCATTAATAAAGTAGGAAAAAAAGATAATATTATTAAAAAATAAAAAAAGGATAATATTATTAAAAAATGAAACCCCAGTCTTACGTTTCCACATCAAAGTGAAATAGAGAACTTCATTCTCTTTTTTTTTCATTTCATGCCTATTGGCGTTCCAAAAGTACCTTTTCGAAGTCCTGGAGAAGGAGATACATCTTGGGTTGACATATAGTGCGACTTGTCAGATATATTGGGCTATATGGGATTTCCCCATTTTCTCCCTCGATCGAGATATCCTCTGTTTCGCCCAAAAAGATTGATTGAATTATCAAAAATTTGTAACGCGAAGCGCAAAAAATAAAGTGGAATTGAATGCAGGGAGTATTTAGATTGATATTAGATTATCAAAATTTTTTTATGGTTTACGTGATCGGACTAATAAAATGAAGTATCCAGACTCCGTTTAGCAAAAACCCAATTGATAATTAATATATAATATTTTGAGAATTACTACTTATATGATATGCAAATATGATATGCAAAATTATGATAACAAATTCTATAAAAAAATAGAAAAAATTGAAACAGGGTGATCTAAAACTGTTGATAAAATCAAATAATAGAATTAAAAATTTGTTGACTATATTGACAGAAGACATGTGAAAGAAATGAATTGAAAAAAAAAAGGAGTAGTAAAAAAAAGACGCGGTATTTGGTTAATTTGTCCTATATGTGCAAATCAAAATCGGGCAAATTTTTCCTTTTACTCGGGGTAGAGCAGAAACCTAAAAAATGGAATAAAAAAAGGAAGAAGCCCGTTCAGGAACAAGAAAAAACCATCGCTATTTCAACTGAATATCGATGAAAAAAAATATCAATGAATCAAGTTAGTCTGACAGGCCTAATAAATTTTGTTATTATAGGATATCTAATAAAAGGGGCCAAAACTTTTTTTTTCTTTTACTTTTAAAAAGGGAGCAAGCCCTTCTCTTACTCTTATAAGTCTTATAAGTTAGAAAAAAAAGCCTTGTATCAAAAAAAAAAGGGGGGGTCGACACATTGATTTTTTCACAATTTTTGTTGAACCGTATGCATCAAAAGGTGCTTGTACGGCTCCTAAGGAATAAAATTTTATCCTAATCAACCGACTTTATCGAGAAAGATTGTTTTTTTTAGGCCAAGAGGTTGATACCGAAATCTCGAATCAACTTATTAGTCTTATGATATATCTCAGTATAGAAAAGGATACCAAAGATCTTTATTTGTTTATAAACTCTCCTGGTGGATGGGTAATATCTGGAATGGCTATTTATGATACTATGCAATTTGTGCGACCCGATGTACAGACAATATGCATGGGATTGGCCGCTTCAATAGCATCTTTTATCCTAGTCGGAGGAGCAATTACCAAACGTATAGCATTCCCTCACGCTTGGCGCCAACGAGTTTTTTTATTTTCCAGAAAAAAATACTATGCCTTCGCCATCGGAAATATGAATTAGTTAAGTAATAATAGCATGGCACTTCGAATTCGATATGAAATTTTTAAAATAAAAAAAAATTAGATTATATATTGAAAGAGTAGTATGAGATAAGGAAGGGGTATTTCAAATGATATCTTACCTATTCGGGCACATCTCAGCGTCACAAACTTTGTTTTCACACCGGAAGCTTATTAAAAAAAAAAAAAAGAAACTTTGGGATTGCTGAATCATAGACGAATCAAAAAAATGATATATATAAAGCAACGGAACCATCATAGTATTTTTTTAACTCCTACAAAATACAAAAAAGAAGGATGGTAATTGGATCAGTTATAGATCTGCGTATAATACAACCTATTTTTTTTTCTTTCGCCGAAAGGAAGGGTCAAAAATAAAAAGTCCATTATGGAGCCGTATGCAATGCACAAAAAAAGCCTGTACGGTTATTGAATTTTCTCTGTTTTTTTGGTTCTCTCGCCTCATTCTGCGAAATCGAGGAACCTTTTCTATTATATTATCAGGGTAATGATCCATCAACCCGCTAGTTCGTTTTATGAGGCACAAACGGGAGAATTTATCTTGGAAGCGGAAGAACTACTAAAAATTCGCGAAACCATCACAAGGGTTTATGTACAAAGAACGGGCAAACCTATATGGGTTGTATCCGAAGACATGGAAAGGGATGTTTTTATGTCAGCAACAGAAGCCCAAGCTCATGGAATTGTTGATCTTGTAGCGGTTCAATAAGAAATAGGAGCGATTTCATGCAAATCCACAATTGCTAATTTTATATCTTTTTAGATTAAAGGTTTAGTTTCATATTCTTTTGAATATTAAAAAAAAGATATATTGAAGAGAAGTAATTCAGAATTAGCCGGTTAGAACCAATCTAAACCAGCCCATTATTTATATGATTCCGTATGCCAACCATTAAACAACTTATTAGAAATACAAGACAGCCAATCCGAAATGTCACGAAATCCCCAGCGCTTCGGGGGTGCCCTCAGCGACGAGGAACATGTACTCGGGTGTATGTGCGACTCGTTTAGATCATAGACTGAGACACAAAAAGTAAATTCTTTTTGAAATATCAAGGATCAGTACCTGTGAATAAAATAGAATGGAGGAACTCGATTCATTATTTAAAAAAGATAGATCGTTCATATCTTCTATTGTGTCTGAAACTTATGGTTTACATTGGTGCAAATCCAATCAACTCCATTTTTTAGAAAACCCCCAATGATAACAAATGGTTATCCATTAAGCGGGGGAAATTCCATTTTTGATTAAAAAGATTCCACTCTTGAAAGAAAAGAACGGACTAACAGGGTAAACGACCAAATCAATTTTAAAAATGAAATACCGTTACTGTATAAAGTAGATCTCATTGTGAAAGACCTATTACTGGAATATTCATGGGGTAGAGCCAAAGAATGTGAATTGTACAAGTTACCCATAGTATTGATTAATTAAAAGAAGGAGCTCCGGTGTATAGAGAGGACCTCACCGTTTTAGAAGTAACCATAGAAACGATGGAACCCACTATTTATCCATTTCTATTTACTATTTTTTTTAGTTATTCTATTTTTTATATCAAGTATCAAGGCAATTTATCCTTTCAAAGCAAAGGAAAATACCTAGCAAAAAATAGTGGTCGGGAAGGTTAGATTAGCAAAAGCCATTGGAATTTTTTTTTTATACATTGGACTAATTCGTTTGGTTATTAATGACTAGTAAAGGGGAAAAGAATAACTAAAAAAGAATTAGTTATTCATCAAAGTTTGATTTATTCAATGACTAGAATTAAACGCGGGTATATAGCTCGGAGGCGTAGAACAAAACTTCGTTTATTTGCATCAAGCTTTCGAGGGGCTCATTCACGACTTACACGAACTATGACTCAACAGAGAATAAGAGCTTTAGTTTCGGCTCATCGGGATAGGGGTAAAAGAAAAAGAGATTTTCGTCGTTTATGGATCACTAGAATAAATGCCGTAATTCACGAAACAGGGGTATTCTATAGTTATAATAGATTCATACACAATCTGTACAAGAAGCAATTACTTCTTAATCGGAAAATACTTGCACAAATAGCTCTATTAAATAGGAGTTGTCTTTATACGATTTCGAATGAGATCAAAGAATAAGGCAATTGGAAGAAATCCACTAAAATATTTGAAATATAGTTCTAAGGAGAATGAGCTCGGGGAAGGTAGAGTAGAAATTAGTATTATAAAAAAAAAAAAAAAGTCATCAAAAGAAAAGGAGGGGATATAGTCGCTAAAAAAAGAGTTAGTATTTTTCTGTTTGACGATTCTTTTCTTTTTTTTTTTTATGACAGACACAGACGTAACAATCAAAGTTTCATTCTTGATTCTTGATTGGAGTTGTCGAACAAAATATTAACCTCTTTTTGAATTCCTTCAGATTGGAATTGTTATTCAATTGAAGAACAAGTCTATTTTTTTCTGGTTCTAAGGCTAGTAGTTCTAGGGGTCGACTCACTTCTTTCAAATTGTTTCTGATTATTAAGAAACGGTAACAAAGATAAAATACGAGCTTGTTTTATAGCAATAGTAATTAATCGTTGTTGTTTTAAAGTCACTCTATTCACCCGTCTAGATAATATTTTTCCTTGTTCACTAATAAATCGACTAATTAAACTCATGTTTCTATAATCAATTCGATCCCCCGATTGGATCGGGGGCAAACGCCTACGAAAAGATCGCTTGGATTTAGTAAAAGGTCGCTTAGATTTATTCATAATTTTTTATTCCTTATCTCTAAAATCCTATTTTGATCGGATGAAAATAAAAACGATTTCTATATAGAATTAACACTATAGGATTCGATTTCTTTCTAGTGATTTATTTGTTTATATTTATATATATGTAATATATATATAATATAGATACTATCATTATTCCTGTTTTTAAAATAAAAGTTGACATACAAGCACTTAATTTGATCTATTTCTTGATTTCCCCGTGAATTGTATGTTTATAACAATAGGGACAAAATTTTCTCAATTCCAACCGACTGGGGGTGTTATGCCGATTCTTTTGGGTAATATATCTGGAAATTCCCGCAGATTCTTTCTTAATATCATTTCGAACACAACTGGTACATTCCAAAATAATTGTTACTCGAACATCTTTACCCTTGGCCATGAAACCTCCTTTAGATTTATGATTCACCCCAATCTTCTATTTTCATTTTAGGATCCAGAAAGAACAAGAACCAAAAAAATAGAAGCTGTTAACTAAAAAAAATTTCTGAAATATTTCGTTGCAATGAATATTAATTAGTAATTAAATAAAAATAATAAGCAATACAATGATTTTTTGAAAACTATATTTAAAATCTTTGTACAGGATTTTTTTAAGTCTCTCATAGGATACTCTTTCGCTAGCAACACCTTTTTTATTCTATATACTAATTTAATTTTAATTGGATCCTGAATCCTCCTTTTTATGACCTTTCGCCCCCCCTTTTTTCAAATTTATTCTAAAAAAAAAAATTCGAAAAAAAAAGGGGGGTTAGTCCCTGGTCGTTGATCGTATCTCTCAATTTTTTAACCCTTTCTGATGTTAATAACTAGAATGAAAAAAAGG